CGGGCGGATATGCCCCTATCGTCTAGTGGTTCAGGACATCTCTCTTTCAAGGAGGCAGCGGGGATTCGACTTCCCCTGGGGGTACTACGAAAGGAAGTTGATTATGGATTATCTATAAGCCTAGAATGAATTCTTCCTGGGTCGATGCCCGAGCGGTTAATGGGGACGGACTGTAAATTCGTTGGCGATATGTCTACGCTGGTTCAAATCCAGCTCGGCCCAAAAATTCGCCGCTCCATAAATATGATATAACCGATGATATAAGAAATTTGTCCTCCATAAAAATGGAATCCTTCTCTTTTATGGATCAAGCATTTTTCTTATGTATCCATGTTTTTCTGATTCATTCTGATCTTTCTAAGACTCTAGATTGGTAATACATAATCAAAAATTATGAAAAGAAAAATAGTTTTTTCTCGTCGAAAGGTTGATTATCCATTTTTGGCACTAAAAAAACATGGGTTACTAGTAATCTGTGTTACTTTGACTATAGTCCATATCTCTGTGTTACTTTCAGTATAGTCCATATCTCTGTGTTACTTTCAGTATAGTCCATATCTATGTGTATATAATATCAGTTAGTATATCATTCATGTCTCTCTTACAACACGACGAAGAAAATAAAATGGTTTTTTATGTATACCATACACCTCGCTGGGATTGTAGTTCAATTGGTCAGAGCACCGCCCTGTCAAGGCGGAAGCTGCGGGTTCGAGCCCCGTCAGTCCCGAACTAGGATCCGATCCGTTAAATAAATGGATAAATTTATTTAACGTGCAAAAAAGAAATAGGGAGCAAGAGCTAATACCCAGCGGGATCCCTATTTCTTTTGTTTTTATTTCGTATTTATCATCAGACAAATACGGGAATTTCCATTTCTTTCATTAGTGCCGATTGATAAGAGAGAGACATAACATAATAGTTAGATTCGTACAATCGGTAGTATTCTTATATTTACTTTACTATTTGAATTTAAGAGATACTTGTCCACTTTTGTTTTTCAATATTCTTGATGAATAAAATAGAAAAGAGTACCCCTTTTTACCGGAGTACATATGCAAATTGTATTCGTTTATTGTACGAGACACAACGAACTTAACATAAGTGCCTCGACAGAGTACTTGTCAGGGTAAATGAAAACCCCTTTGAGCTCCAACTTTTTTTTTGTGGGGGGGGTATCCTCAATGACTAATTGGAAACAATCTATCTCATTTTCATTCAAATAAACTAAATTGCACACTCAATTTTTTATGTATGCCTTCCAGTTCCAGTCCCAATTGAAGGAAGAAATACTAATAAAATAAAAGAGGAGAACGAGTAACACTCCTTTTTATTAAATTCATTGGAATTATATTCGATTTTTTCTACTTAACTTCGTCCTTTTTCCATCTCACTCCTACTCTTTTCTTTGGATCTGTGTGTCATCCATAGAATACCATACCAGTCATATAATACCTCATAATTGTATGTATAAGTATAATATAACGAAGGAGGAATATATAGGGAAGACGATAGGGTTGGGTTATTTATAGAAAAGAAAAAGTGGAAAAGGATGTAAATTTCCTGATCCAATAAAGAATCCTTTTTCAGATTTAGTATAGATAAAGGATCTTCCTATGTTATATTATTCAATTCTCGACGATGAATTTATTTGATAGATTATATATTGTTATTCATAATACTGATCCGATTCAGTATCATCAGGATGCAATTCATCCCATTGAATTTACAGGAATCCAATTTCTCATCTCTATGGGATTAGATCCCGAGTTATTGCGAAGTAAAAAAAAAAAATGAGATTATGGAAGTAAATATTCTCGCATTTATTGCTACTGCACTGTTCATTCTAGTTCCTACTGCTTTTTTACTTATCATCTACGTAAAAACAGTCAGTCAAAATGACTAATTTTATTGAAACTTGAATTATTAGTTATTATCAATGATTGAAGAAAGGAATTCAAACTTCAAGTCTTAAACGAAATGATCTGGCTGGAATCATAAGTATCTGAGATAATAAGTATCTGAGATAATAAGTATCTGAGATAGTAGTATCTAAGCCTAGATAGTATGGTAGAAAGAATTATATATAATTCTTTCTACCATACTATCTAGTATTGTATAGTTATATACTATTATATAGTATATATTATCATATTCATTATTTTCATAGAAAGTTGTATTGTATACGGATATAGACTTTTTCCTATAAAAAAAAAAAGCCCATATCTAGATCAATATACAATATGTATGTACATGGATTAGATGTATATCTAAATAGTACATCAAAATAGCAGCCCAATTATTTTTTTTTGTTTGCTACATTTACCTGTGTGTATTTCGATCGATCCAAAATAATCGAAGGCCAACTGTTCTCATTCTTAACCTATTTTAGAATTTATTTATATAGGATAGATCCTGAGATCCATCAAAAGAATCAATGGAGCAAGAATAATATGGGCGTATACTAATCTATTAGAAATTTAAAAATAAATAAAAAAAAAGAGAAAAGAAAACGAAACCAAAGAATCTTTTTCTTTTTTTAGATTTCCCACCACAAGAAGCTATTGCTTGATCCATTAACAGAAAACATGATCCGCGGCGTTCTATTCTATGATAATTTATTCAGATTTGTAAAAGGGAATAGGTTAATAGAGTAGACTCCTCTCCATTCCATTTTTTATGCTTAAGACACGAGATGAGTCAAAAAAGAATAAAAAATGGAATGGAGAGGAGTCTAAAAGAAAGGTAAAATACACGATACGTGAATCGTGCAACGAAAGAAGGATCTAATCTTCTTATGTGTAGAACCTCTTTTCTTTGGTTTGGACAACAACTAGTCACTTCCAATAGAAAGTATGTATTGCCATAATCTAATTAGATTAGCGGAACGACTTTATGTTATCTTAGAACAGTAAAAGTAAAAAAAGAGGGAAACAAATAAAGAAAAAAAGAAAAAACCCATTTCAGGTTTTTGCTCATTGTAATATCCATAATTCTGATAAGAACTGGTTTATTAAAATAGAATGTTTAGGAAGAATCCGGTTGAAAAAATTTTCCTATCATGCGTAGATTTTAGTTTCGAAATAGAACTAGAACTATAGTAAAGTAATCATTCATTGTTTGATCGAATGGTTATTATTCATTATTGTATTTTCTTATTCATTACTGTATTTCAGTATAATTTTGAAACAGAGACAAAAGAAAAAGCTTCGCAAAACGCTCAATTAAACAATTCATACAATTAAATTAAAAAACTAGTAGTACCCCTCCCTATCCCTAAAGTCCACTCCTTCCCCATACTACGAGTGAGAGGGAAAATGTAAAGACTACCATTAAAGCAGCCCAAGCGAGACTTACAATATCCATATGAATTATGTCTCCTATCTCTATGAAGGAATTATTTAATTATTGATCGATAATCATAGTGGAATTAATGGCGCAGAGTCAAAATATAATTCTGACTTAAAGCTATTAATGAACCAATCCAATGAATCTACTTGTAACAATATTCTAAGATTTCTGGTAGAATTTTGAAGTATAAGTATTAAGTACAGATATGATACATATACCTTTTCTTGGAAAATTAGATAGCAAAGGAATACTTCTATCCTAATGAAATGAAACATGTGGGAATACTAAGACCTATTGTTTGTTACCTTTTTTTTTTCGACTTTTACTTTTACTCTATAAAAATAAGAGTTGACCGACTATCCTGATTGAATGTTTGATTACTCAGAGACCCTCGTGAGTCTGGATACAAAGTTTCTTCAATCCTTTCCACAACTCTTAAATGGATTTCCCATCAGCCTATCCAATCTAATTCCAGATGGAGTCAGTAGACACAATTTTAGTAATGGTAGTGAAAAATAATTAGGAATTCTTGATACTCTTTCGTACAATCTCTTCTTCAATCCTAGGAGAAAAATGGATTGTCTTTTAGGAACCTTTGGATACTTTCGACCTCTGATTTTCGTCGTTCTGAATCCCAGAATTGACTCTCACTATTTTTTTTTTTTTAATAGTGAGAGTCAATCATATTACTAAGTAAGACTCACTTCATCCCTATTTGTATCGGTTTGAGCCACACCCAAGGACCAGATTTTGAGAAAAAAAAACTATCGATAGGCGCTTATACTTCTCCGGCTCCGGGGACAAAATTCGTCGAATTAAATCAGTAGAATAAGAAATCCCCCGTTTTTTGTTGATCAGGCGACACCCAGATTTGAACTGGGGATAAAGGATTTGCAGTCCCCTGCCTTACCACTTGGCCATGTCGCCAAATCCGATCCAAATCTCAAAAAAAATATAAAATAGGTAAAAAAAGAGTATTCATCCATATTCTTTTACTAAGATTCTATTACATTAGTAATTCTTTTCTTTTTTTTTTATTAGTGAAAAGTTCTTCAATTTGTATCTCAAATTGTTGCCTTTCCTCACTGGCATAACAAATCAATTCAAATATAACAATATATATTATATGTGTATATGTAAATCCACACCCCAAAAACAAAAATTGTTACACATATACCGGGACGAGTCTTTTTTATGTACATATCCCATATCCTTATAGGGAATCGTCGTGCTTTTTTTTTCGTTTTCTATAATACAATAGAAAAAGTGGAAATTATGATATAGTGTAACCTTACTTCTGTTGCCACAAGCAAAATTGCTATAAAAAAAAGATGAGATGAGATATGTGGATAGGTGGATAGCTATACCGGCATATACTTTACTTAGGAAATATTATTCCTATTACGCAATTCAATCATATTCCATAAATCCATATATTATATTATATTATATATATATAGTAAAATAGTAAAAGTTTTATATATTTATATATTTATATATAGTAATAGTAAAAGTAAAAAAATCCAAAATTTTTTTCAACATGAAATAAAATTAACTTTAACTAAAAGGGAAACTATATTACTACTGGCTTTCTTTATCTCATTCATAGAGATTCGATTTCATTCTGAATCCATTTATTTTTTTGGTACCCAATCAATCTAATCGTATTATCATAATAATAGGTAGAAGTTGGATGAATTTTTATATTCTATATAAGACTCCATAAGTGTAAGTGACGGAATTATTCTGGGAATGCTTTATAAATTCATTTCCATTTGTACCTGTCGCAATTGTCTTGCGTCGAAAATGCTCTTCATTCCTCTGTCTCATTTCCGTTCTCATACGTATGAAGTACATTTACGGGGTTGTCTAAAATTTCATGTGATTCAGTAAACAGAATATACATTCCATCATTGTGAAATCGATCCATATGGTTCGATAAAAAGTGAGCTAATAATGGGATTTTTCGATAAAGAGGAAACTGAAAATTAAGATGCTCTGGAATGATGGAAATGAGGGAATGTCCACAATACCTGGATTTAGTCAGATCCAATTTGAGGGATTTTGTAGGTTTATTAATGAGGGCTTGACGGAAGAATTTCATAAGTTTCCGAAAATTGAAGACACAGATCAAGAAATTGAATTTAAATTATTTGTAGAAAGATATCAATTGGTGGAACCCTTGATAAACGAAAGAAATGCTGTGTATGAATCACTCACATATTCTTCTGAATTATATGTACCCGCGGGATTAATTTGGAAAACCGGTAGAGATATGCAAGAAGAAACCATTTTTATTGGAAACATTCCAATAATGAATTCCCTGGGAACCTTTATAGTAAATGGAATATACAGAATTGTGATCAATCAAATATTGCAAAGTCCTGGTATTTACTACCGTTCAGAATTGGACCATAACGGAATTTCTGTCTATACCAGCACCATAATATCAGATTGGGGGGGGAGATCAGAATTAGAGATTGATAGAAAATCAAGGATATGGGCCCGTGTGAGTAGGAAACAAAAAATATCTATTCTAGTTCTATCGTCGGCTATGGGTTCGAATCTAAGAGAAATTCTGGATAATGTTTGTTACCCTGAAATTTTCTTGTCTTTTCTTAATCTGAATGATAAGGAGAAAAAAAAGATTGGGTCAAAAGAAAGTGCTATTTTGGAATTTTATCAACAATTTGCTTGTGTAGGTGGGGATCCGATATTTTCTGAGTCCTTATGTAAGGAATTACAAAAGAAATTTTTTCAACAAAGATGTGAATTAGGAAGGATTGGTCGACGAAATATGAACCGTAGACTGAATCTTGATATACCTCAGAACAATACATTTTTGTTACCACGAGATGTATTGGCTGCTGTGGATCATTTGATCGGAATGAAATTTGGAATGGGTACACTTGATGATATGAATCACTTGAAAAATAAACGTATTCGTTCTATAGCGGACTTGTTACAGGATCAATTTGGACTGGCTCTTGTTCGTTTAGAAAACGCAGTTCGAGGAACTATATCTGGAGCAATTCGTCATAAATTGATACCGACTCCTCAAAATTTGGTAACTTCAACTTCATTAACAACCACTTATGAATCGTTTTTTGGCCTACATCCTTTATCTCAAGTTTTGGATCGAACTAATCCATTGACACAAATTGTTCATGGGCGAAAATTGAGTTATTTGGGTCCTGGAGGATTGACGGGTAAAACTGCTAGTTTTCGGATACGAGATATTCATCCTAGCCACTATGGACGTATTTGTCCAATTGATACGTCCGAAGGAATCAATGTTGGACTTATTGGATCCTTAGCCATTCATGTGAGGATTGGCCATCGGGGATCCATAAAGAGTCCGTTTTATGAAATATCTGAAAGATCAAAAAAGGAGGCACAGATAGTTTATTTATCACCAAATAGAGATGAATATTATAGGGTAGCAGCTGGAAATTCTTTGGCCTTGAATCAGAGTATTCAGGAAGAACAGGTTGTTCCAGCTCGATACCGTCAAGAGTTCCTGACTATTGCATGGGAACAGATTCATCTTAGAAGTATTTTTCCCTTCCAATATTTTTCTATTGGAGCTTCTCTCATTCCTTTTATCGAGCATAATGATGCGAATCGGGCTTTAATGAGTTCTAATATGCAGCGCCAAGCAGTTCCGCTTTCTCAGTCCGAGAGGTGCATTGTTGGAACTGGACTGGAACGTCAAACGGCTCTAGATTCGGGGGTTTCCGCTATAGCCGAACACGAGGGAAAGATCATTTATACTGATCCTCACAAGATTATTTTTGCAAGTAATGGAGACACTACTACAAGTAACGGAGACACTACTATAAGTATTCCATTAGTTATCTGTCAACGTTCCAACAAAAATACTTGTATGCATCAAAAACCTCAGGTTTCGCGAGGTAAATGCATTAAAAAGGGACAAATTTTAGCGGACGGTGCGGCTACAGTTGGTGGGGAACTCACTTTAGGAAAAAACGTATTAGTAGCTTATATGCCATGGGAAGGTTACAATTTTGAAGACGCAGTACTAATTAGCGAACGTTTGGTATATGAAGATATTTATACTTCTTTTCACATCCGGAAATATGAAATTCAGACTCATATGACAAGCCAAGGACCTGAAAGAATCACTAGGGAAATACCACATCTAGAGGCTCATTTACTCCGCAATTTAGACAGAAATGGAGTTGTGATGCTGGGATCTTGGGTAGAAACAGGTGATATTTTAGTAGGAAAATTAAGGCCTCAGACGGCAAACGAATCCTCGTATGCTCCAGAGGATAGATTATTAAGAGCCATTCTTGGAATTCAGGTATCCACTGCAAAAGAAACTTCTCTAAAACTACCTATAGGCGGAAGAGGGCGCGTTATTGACGTGAGATGGATCCGGAAAAGGGGGGGTTCCAGTTATAATTTAGAAATGATTCGTGTATATATTTCACAGAAACGTGAAATCAAAGTAGGTGATAAAGTAGCTGGAAGACATGGGAATAAAGGTATCATTTCCAAAATTTTGCCTAGACAAGATATGCCTTATTTGCAAGATGGAACACCTGTTGATATGGTCTTCAACCCATTAGGAGTACCATCACGAATGAATGTGGGACAGATATTTGAATGTTCGCTCGGGTTAGCGGGAGATCTGTTAAAAAGACATTATAGAATAGCATCTTTTGATGAGAGATATGAGCAAGAGGCTTCGAGAAAGCTAGTGTTTTCTGAATTATATGAAGCCAGTAAGCAAACAAAAAATCCATGGGTATTTGAACCGGAATATCCGGGAAAAAGCAGAATATTTGATGGAAGAACAGGAAATCCTTTTGAACAACCTGTCTTAATAGGAAAGTCCTATATTTTCAAATTAATTCATCAAGTTGATGATAAAATCCATGGACGTTCTAGTGGACATTACGCACTTGTTACACAACAACCCCTTAGAGGAAGGGCAAAGCAAGGGGGACAACGAGTAGGAGAAATGGAAGTTTGGGCTTTAGAGGGATTTGGTGTTGCTCATATTTTACAAGAGATGCTTACTTATAAATCTGATCATATTAGAGCTCGTCAAGAAGTACTTGGTGCTACGATCATTGGAGGAAGAGTATCTAACCCAGAAGATGCTCCAGAATCTTTTCGATTGCTCGTTCGAGAACTACGATCTTTAGCTATAGAACTGAATCATTTCCTTGTATCTGAGAAGAACTTCCAGATTAATAGGAAGGAAGCTTGATCTGAATGAATCAGAATTTCTATTCTATGATTGACCGGTATAAACATCAACAACTTCGAATTGGCCTAGTTTCTCCTCAACAAATAAAGGCTTGGGCCAATAAAATCTTACCTAATGGAGAGATAGTTGGAAAGGTGACAAAGCCCTATACGTTTCATTATAAGACCAATAAACCGGAAAAAGATGGATTGTTTTGTGAAAGAATCTCTGGACCCATAAAAAGTGGAATTTGTGCTTGTGGAAATTATCGAGTGATTGGAGCTGAAAAAGAAGACCCGAAATTTTGTGAACAATGTGGGGTGGAATTTGTTGATTCTCGGATACGAAGATATCAAATGGGATACATAAAACTTGCATGTCCAGTGACTCATGTGTGGTATTTAAAACGTCTTCCTAGTTATATTGCGAATCTTTTAGATAAACCCCTTAAGGAATTAGAAGGCTTGGTATACTGTGATGTGTGATTTGATCAAAATTTTCGTTTTACAGATTCGGACTGAGAAACTGTCATCCCGCTCAATCCGATTGGGATGCCCCCGGCTCTGACATGTATTTTTTGAGAAGTAGAAGTAACATGAAACTCAGAATTATAGGTGTATACAATACTTCCAAATGAAAGGGGAATTAATCCATGGTCGATTTCGTATAAATAAGAATTTATAATTCTACCTATACCTCGTGAAAAAAAAGACTTTTTTGTGGAATCAGTTATTTAATTTATTTATAGCATAGCGAGATTGCATTTAAGCAAGCAAATATAGCATGGTTACAGAAGTCTATTTATCGCATATATGCTTTAAGGCTAACATAACCATCGAGGTAAATAGGGGCCTAAAAGATCGAATAGAACAATATATAGACAAGTAAATCCTTTACGAGTCCCAAAGTATTCTTTTAAGGAGATTCATCATTTAACGAGAAGTAGACTACTCAAAAATCTCATATTTTCATTTTATCCAATTTTATCATAAGTAATTCTTAAAATGAAAGTAACAAAAAGAAGAATGAATCGTTGGTCCTTAGTGGGAACTTGAGTAAGGAGTAGTTCCTTGTTTGTAGGGTTTTTCAAACAAACTATTAAAATAAGAAACAATTCCCTTTTTTGAGGTAACTACTTGAGCCGGATGAAAGGAAACCTTCACGTCCGATTTTAAAGGGGGGAATCCAACCCTACAGGAACCTATCTCGATTTTTCTTTTGCTAGGCCCATAGCTAAAAAACCTACTTTCTTACGATTACGAGGTTTATTCGAATATGAAATCCAATCCCGGAAATACAGCATACCACTTTTTTTTACTACCCAAGTCTTCGAGACATTTCGAAATCGAGAAATCTCTACAGGAGCAGGTGCTATCAGAGAACAATTAGCCGATTCAGATTTGAGAATTATTACAAGTAATTCATTGG